AAGGGGGCGGGCGCAGCAGCTACATGGACCCCTTCCTTTCTGTTGTTGCCAGCGCTTTCCCGGGCCGAGCCGGTTTTATTAGAAAGGGCAGGCAAAGCCCGAAGGCAGCTATCCCAATAGGCCAGCGGGCGGAAGGAGGAGAGGGCCCGGCAATCTCATACCACGGCGGTCAAAAGTGTTCCCTTCAGATAAGACGCACCGTAGGCCATCCTCGGCCTTCTCGATGAAAAACAAATAAAATCTCGATCTCCGAAAGCGTTTTCCTTCCCCCGCCGCATCTCCCTCCCTTCGTCGAGCTTTTCCTTTCATGGTTGGGGGAAGCATTCCCTTATCTGAACTTGGCGGGCATTCTTTTCAGCCTTAGTCATAAATAGGGGGTGGCTTTGAACATAGGCTCAAACATGATTTGAAGTGAAGGCCTAGCTACGCCATGCGTTCAATACAAAATCTGGAAAGCTGCAGGGATGACAAAAAGAGGGCGCTTTCCTGTGTTGCACTGAAAAAGGACCTAAGAGAAGAGCTTCTTCTCTTAGGTTTCTTCCTCCCGCGCCCGTCGCCGCCCGGCCCGCGTTAGAGGGGAAGAAGATTAGCAAAGTGGGAAAAGACAGAGGGAGGGGGGCATCTTATTCTCTTCGCGAGAACTTCCGGATCGGAAAAGCATTCGGAACGGGCTCCGCGTTCATTTCGTTGGCAGAAACGATCCAATCCATTCGGGGCTTCGCGGAACCCAAAAACGAAGTCTTTTGACTTGATTGATAGATATAGAATCAATGATAGATAGATAAGAAATAGATAAACGATATATATATAGATTGATTTCTCTAAAAAAAATGGAGAGATAAAGAGCAGACTCCCGCTAGTCCCCTATATCGAACACTCATTCCTATCTATTGATAGAAAGATCTTCGTCAAATACCGCGGACTTTGCTTTTTTTTAGTAATTCCTCATATCCAAGGCAGCTTCTCACAAGCACCCCACCCCATATAGTTGGGGGGCTGTTCGCCTTTTGAATCAAACAAAGTAAGTAGTAGGGGCTTCATAGCAACTTTCATTCTAAAGGAAAGCGAAGAACCAACCTTTAGTCAATAGGAGCCCTAATTCCCTCTTTGCGACCTCATCACTTCAATTCAAGGGCAAACCTCTTAGTCGCCGGGCTGAACGCACCTTTGGTACTTCAATAGGGCGAGCTGTTTGATAATTACTTCTTTCGTTTGGTAGGGCGACGAAAGGCTACTTCAATCGAGGCTGCTAAAGAAGGAAACTCGAGAGGGTCGCCTTTGGAAGCGTTCGCCGGTAACCAAAGCCTCACTCCTTTCTTTTTGATTATGCCGTGACGTTAACTGAATCCAATCCATAAACCCGGAAACGAAACAAAGTTCGTTCCCTTTCTCGTCAAGTAGGTAAAGTAGGCATACGAACCCCTTTGCCTAAGCCTATAACTATTGGAACAAAGCAAAGAAAGGGGCGGAATGGAGAAAGGAAAGGGACAAGGGCGGTCTTGCTTGGCGCGAAGGCTGCTGGTTCGGGGGTAGAGTACAGTACTAAAGGTCCTCGGACTTCCAGGCGGTTTTTCTTTTGGGCAGCTGTTCACCGTTGGATCTCGCCAATACAGCCCCCTATAGTTTTCGTTACCGAGATATCTTTTTTTTCATTGTTCCCAGGGATTTTTTGGGTAATCTGCTCCCATGCTGCAAACAGTCCAATCTGAACTGAACCTTGTCGCTCTTCTTTCTTTCCTCGCGAGCAGGAAGCACACCAGCAGCGTGCGTTGCGTAATTCTACTGTGTTTTTTGCACTTGACTGGGTGGACAGTTGACCGGAAGAGAACTTTGATTCGCCCGGCCAGCAGGCGGGCGGCGTGCTTATCTTGTGTGACAACACTACAGAGCGAGTGGCTCTTCTAGGCGGGCAGCTGCTGTGTGACAACACTACAGAGAAAGCGGCGCTTTCGTGTAACATGCTATGGTCTCAACGCCCTTACGAGGTAGTGATGAGTTTCACGCGCTCTAAGCCCGGCCCGCGCGCGGTTAGGAAGATTGGCCGCAATCTGAATCTGAGCGGTACCCCCACCCTACCCTACCACCTATAGGTGGCCGTCCGTCCTACAGCCGCCCGAAAAGGAACTGCAGTGATCTTGAATAGGGATCCTACAGCGATAAATAGAATCCCCATAAAAATACCACTAGATCGAGCACCAGTGATTTCGTATCCGGTCAAAATCTTGGCTAATTGATCGAAGTGGGTAGCTCCAGTAGACCCATAGATCATGGAACAAATAGGGTGGGTAGGCCCAAGCACCACACTACACGTATAGACGCAAACCCCCCTCGTTACCGTACGTGCGACTCTCACCGCATACGGCTCGCACAAAGACTCCTAAATCCATCCCAAGCCTTTTCTTCCACCTCTCTTCTCCAATCCTCGATCAAACTTGCGTTCCCCAGGCGCTATGAAATGGGGGGTCTTTCCTTCGCCTATCGTATGTTATCGGCTTGGCTTCGTCCCGAACCAAGGAGGCATTCTGGCGGACGCATGCGTGTAGGAAGGCCGACGACTACATAAGCTAAAAGACTACGACTACAAGACAAGCCGGAAGCTACTCGTTTCTATTCTTGTTGGGATTGGATATAGATGGGGAATCTATAGATCGTAGTAGTTCGCCAACCTCTCTAACTAACATACGATACAATTTCACTTCACGGCACGGCCAAAAAAAGAAAGAGCTTCGCTCGGTTGGTCTTCCTACGCTGACGAATGCCTATTTTCTCTTCTCTGAAGTCTACAACAAACAAGTGGGAGAGGCAGGATTCGAACCTACGTAGAAAAACTTCAACAGATTTACAGTCTGTCGCTTTTGACCACTCGGCCACTCTCCCCTTCCCGGGCGGAGGCCCCCTCAATGGGTTCTAATTTTAAGAAGGGGGGCGGCGCCCTGAATCAATCAAAAAGCTTATGGATTTCATTGAAGGGAACTAAGATTATTAGCTTAGCTAGCGTTCCGGGAGAATCTAGTCATTTAGTCAGTTCATAACAATCTCTGTAAAGCAAGGGGTAAAGCTTCTACGATAGCTTCCCCCTCATGTAGTCGTCGGCCTTCCCCAGCCCCCCTTTTTCGCTTCTGGCGAAGCTGCGAACCTACTTAAATAGCTTACGCTTACCAAGCCTAATCTACTAAAAAATAGGGTTACAGCAAGCAAAGCAAGCTTTCCCCCCTCATTTGTTGTGGGTCGCGCCTCACCACAGGCACTGAATGAATGAAATGAGTGGAGATCTTCCTTCCCCCTTGCTAATTACCTAATTACCAAGAACTTCGTTGCCACTAGTGGCGAAAATCAAATTAGACCATCCCACCAAAAAACAACTCGGAGCCTAAAGAGAAGAGAGTTCAGTCTACAAGAAGCTGGCAGAGCTTTTTAGCCATTGGGCCACATCCATCTATCCTACCTAAACAGTAACCCTTTTCTTTCTTGTTCGTTCTTCGAATGACGCTAGTGGAGACTCATTTCTTCCGGCTAATTAAGATACTAGTCCAGTCTTCCCAGTGGATCCTTCTTATTCCTAAGAATTGAAGGAACCAAGTTCACCTATACGAGAGTGAGGAATAAAAACCAACAATCAACTTCCCACTTTTGATGTCCCACGATTCTGCTAGTTTAGAAACTAAGGAGAAGGACAGGGGTCGCTAGTTCAGAAAAGCGATAACTCAAAATTCTCCCCAAGTAGGATTTGAACCTACGACCAGTCAGTTAACAGCCGACCGCTCTACCACTGAGCTATTGAGGAAGAACTCCCTTAAGGAAGCCGACTCTCGTTCTTTGGACTAACCTATGACCGAAAAAAAAGGAGTTCGTCACTCTTTTTCACATACACCGGGAGAAAGGGTTACGATAGCAAGCCCCCCGGCCGGAGAGCCTCCAGTAGGCGGCGATCAACCCATCCACTCTCGAGATTCATATTGATCAATTGATCGCCGCGTCCTGCCAGTTCACTAAGTAGACTCACTCTACCGAGGGGCAACAAAGGCTGGAACTCTTCCTGCCAAAAACAAGGGACCTACTTCTCATCCTAGGAGTTTGCAGGTATGAAAGAGTCCCCTCTCTGTCTGTCTCTCCGAGTTTCTACTACTAAGTAGCACTTCTGCTATTCAATCATAGAATCGATTCCGATCCAGTTTAAAATAAAAAAAGGGAAGCCCTATATATATATGTTATTAGAAAAGCGCTAATGCCCTCTCTATAGTAAGGGCCCTTTTCTTTCTCAAAGTAAACTTTCTCGCTTGTTAGTCAAGTTTTGAAGCCCCTACAACATTTTTTGGGATATTTGAAGAAGCGCCGCAGGTGCTTAACGCCCTATACTATACAAGAGGCTGGTCTCGATCTCGCTTGGTGGTACCCCTCTCGATGATTGTTGACTCAACATTGATTTCGTGCTTGAGTTGGAGGGCTCTCCCTCCATCCATCGAGTCAAGTAATTCGCTATCGGAAATTTTGCCGCCGCCTATCTCATGGCATGCTTCTTCTTTCTCCGAATCGGTTCCTAGTGTCAGTCAATCAAGATTCGCCATCAAGAGACGGAAGAGCCTTTACTTTAGGTTAAGCCGGTCTCTCATCATTCACGCAATTCCCCCGTCCATCGATTGATCGCGCGAGTACGCATCCAGTCAGCGCATAGCGAATAAAAAAAGCGTTTATCCTGGATTCTCTTCCTCAATCAAAATGTCTATCAATTGATCCCTATTCATTCGGTCAAAGTATCCACGGCCTTTTCACGCCCCTCTACTAAGAGATGCACCATGTTGATAGGAATCGGCAAAGACCTTCTTGTACACGTCCTCGAGGGCAATTCATGGCAATCATCACTAGTTTCTCCCGAGGGCATGGTATGGCTTTGTTCTTGGTCTTGTTTAATAGATTAAAAAGTGCCACTTTTCCCCGTCCCAGAATCTCCATCTGTTTTAAGTGGGCGCGAGCCCTTAACGGCCTTATGTCAGGTTGGTTGT